GCTCCTCTACGTAATTCTTCTGAATTTCGAATAGTACTCAAGATCCTCTGTTTTCGCTTATCTAATAAATCATTTAATGAAAGTAGATTATCTTTCCATTCATTTCACAACTAGAATATCTCTTCCCGAACCAAACATGAATCTTTCGATTCATTTGGCTCTCACGCTCAATTGTTTCTTTTATCTTTTCTTTTATTGATGGGCATTCCCATATCTTTGAATGGAATGAGCCTATCCTCTCTTTTCTGTTCGTATTCAAAGCTATCGAAACTGATCTAACATCAGAATCTTAGGAGGACTCTTCAGACCAGACAAAAAATAAAAAATTGTCAGCAAAGTTGTTTCTTTATTTGTTCTTTATTTAGAACTTCTTTCTTTCAAAAAAAAAGATATTTTAAAGAAAAAAGAATTCTATTATACTATTAGAATAGAAATAGAATTGAATATAATTCTGAACTTCATTACTTCATTCTCATTATTATTAGAATGAGATTTCGATTTTTTTCATCCAAAAAATTCTCTTTTTTATACAAATATTTTATATAAATACAATACATAGGTCGTCGATTCGGCAGTGGGGGGGAAGATACCCATTTTTCCAGTGAATGGTTCAAATAATTTTATCCATATGAGTGTTCTACATCGAATAAATTCCCAATTATTCCTTTTTTATTTTTCTCATTTTTAAACCTTTTTGGTACTAACCTAGCGGTAGAAAGAGTACCATGCTATGCTGTGCCTGGACTTCAAACAATTGATCTTTAACCATGTAAAAGACCTCAACATTATTGGTTGATAGAGAAGAGAATCAAAGTTCATTTACCAATTAATCACGAAATGCTATGGTTCTTACATATGATTTCTGAATGAAATCCAATTCAGAAGTAATTCGTCGAGATTGTGCACCCTTTGTTCCTAGTTCTGCTATAAAAAAGAATACATAAATAGAAAGAAAGTGCAGTCGGTGAAATCCAACCTATTCTTGAAATAAACAACTCGCACACACTCCCTTTCCAAAAAAAATCAATACACCCAGCACTACGCTTAGATTTATTGGATTTGTTGCTAAAATATCGGTATTAAACTCGAAACTCCCAGCGGATGACCAGTGCCCCACGGAAACAAAAGAATCAATTAGATTTTTCATATGCTCTCCCTTTATAGATAGGACTAACAAAGAACAGAGTTCTTTTTGTATCACTCCGCTTATTATTCTTAATGGAATTTGAGAATTCTCAAATTTCTTAGTTATGGTTATGTTTTTCTTCTAAGATGAAATGAAACATTAAACAAAAGGATTTGCAAATAAAAGAGCTAATGCCACGACCAGTCCATAAATTGTTAAAGCTTCCATAAAAGCCAGACTAAGCAATAAAGTACCTCGTATTTTACCCTCTGCTTCTGGTTGTCTCGCAATACCTTCTACGGCTTGGCCCGCAGCAGTACCTTGACCAACCCCAGGTCCGATAGAAGCAAGCCCTACAGCCAATCCAGCAGCAATAACGGAAGCAGCAGAAATAAGTGGATTCATGGTAAGCTCCTCGCACCAAAAAAAGAAATGGTTAATGATACAACCAACCAATGAATTAGTACTTAATCTACTTCTTTTTCTACTTCTATTTTTACTATTTACTTTACTACACTTATTTTTTATTTTTTGATCTTTATCACTAAAATCTATCGGGTCGAAGTAGCTAAAAGCTCCAAATGGAATTCATAATATTACTGAATTGTCAGAACTACTTCGATATACCGTTTTTCCTTTCTACCTTATGTAATAGATATGTATACGATTTTAGTCATTGCGTTTCCTTGTTTATAAAATATTCTATTCTTTCTCTTTCATTCAATTCACAATAACAGACAAAATAGAAAAAGGACTGATATGGGAATCCATATAAATGCAGTGGGCTAGAAAAAAAGAGATAGGGGTAATTGCTATTTAACTAGTAAATAACATATACTTTTCTTCTTCCATAACGTAAATCACCTGCACTTTTTCTTCTATTAAATCGTATTCTGGAACCATTCTTCGAAACATACACAAGGATTGATACTCATAGGCATTACATATACATATATGTAGTAATATATGTAGTAGGATCCCCAACCCTTCTTTCTATTCCAAATTCTGCAATATCATCTATCTTTCTTCATATATACATACATGTAGCTATTTGCATTTTCTTATCCAACCCAGTAGTGGATTATATTGAACCCCCGCATTGCTTGAATTGGGATAAGCTTCAAAAAAGACTATTTCGAAAGTTAGTCAATGATGACCCTCCATGGATTCACCTATATAAGCCGCAGCCAAAGTTGCAAAAATAAGAGCTTGAATACCACTTGTAAATAATCCAAGAAACATGACAGGTATAGGAACTACTGAAGGCACTAAAGAAACAAGAACAACAACCACTAATTCATCAGCCAATATATTCCCGAAAAGTCGAAAACTAAGAGATAAAGGTTTTGTGAAATCTTCTAGAATATTAATTGGTAAAAGTATTGGAGTTGGTTGAATGTATTTCCCGAAATATCCCAATCCTTTTTTGCTAAGACCCGCATAGAAATATGCCACTGACGTAGGTAAAGCTAAAGCAACAGTAGTATTTATATCATTCGTGGGCGCAGCTAACTCTCCATGAGGTAACTTTATGATTTTCCAAGGTAAAAGAGCACCTGACCAGTTAGAAACAAAAATAAATAGGAACATCGTTCCTATAAATGGAACCCAAGGACCATACCCCTCTCCAATCTGAGTTTTGCTCAAGTCTTGAATAAATTCAAGGACATATTCGAAGAAATTCTGACCATCGGTCGGAATGGTTTGTGGATTCCGAACAGCTATGATGACTGAACCTAATAAGATAGCAATTACAACCCAAGAAGTGATAAGTACTTGGGCATGAATTTGTAAACCTCCTATTTGCCAATATAAATGTTGGCCTACTTCTACACCTGATATATCATATAACCCTTTGAGTGTTTGAATGGAACATGGTATAACATTCATATTGTCCTCTAACAGATTCAAAAAAGTAATTATTTTGATTCAACCATCTCTTTCTCAATTCATCTATGTTCATTCATGAATTTAAGTTAGGAATCGTATATTTAGGAAATCACATAAAAAAAAAAGACCAATCATTTTATGTTTTGAATATTATTCAATATTCAAAACATAGTTCAAACTCCAAAAGATGCAAACCAAAATAGTAACAATCAAAGAGAGTTCACCAAAAACAAACTAATATTCTTCTTTCTTCTTCTTAATGATAAGATTAATGATAAGATAATCAACCATTTTTTAGATAACTAGAACGGCCCTCACAAATTGCAGATACTAATTTGGTAAGAATCAATCGAATCGAAGCTATAGCATCATCGTTGGCCGGAATAGAGATATCTGCAAGATCTGGGTCACAATTTGTATCGATTAAACAAATCGTCGGAATACCCAAAATGACACATTCTCGAAGAACCGTATATTCTTCTTGCTGATCAACGATAATTACAATATCGGGCAATCCCGTCATATATTTGATCCCACCCAGATATGTTTGCAAGGTAGATAACTTTCTCTTCAACATTGCTGCATCTCCTTTGGGGAGACGATTGAGTTTCCCCATCTTTTGTTCTGCTCTTAAGTCCCTGAACTTCTGAAGTCTTGTTTCTGTAGTAGACCAATTCGTTAACATACCACCAAGCCATTTTTTATTAACATAATGACATCGAGCCCTTATTGCTGCTGATGCTACTAAATCCGCTGCTTTCTTTTTGGTGCCAACGATTAAGAATTTTTTTCCCCTACTTGCTGCATCAAAAACTAAATCGCAGGCTTCTGATAAAAAACGAGCAGTTATAGTAAGATTTGTAATATGAATACCTTTACGCTTTGCAGAGATGTAAGGAGCCATTCTAGGATTCCATTTATTAGTACCATGACCAAAATGAACTCCTGCTTCCATCATTTCTTCCAAATTGATGTTCCAATATCGTCTTCCCATTTTCCCACACTTTCTCTTTTTCTTTTTTTTTTCAAAGAGATTCAGTACCTTGTGAAATAAATAATTGTTCCGACGGAACCTTCTACCAGGATTGACCATTAATCTACGACCCAAACCATGAATTTCATTCTTTCTTTTTTATTTCATTGATTTATTACGAAATCCATAATCGGACCAGAGAGTTAAAGTAAAAAGAATGAGCCTCTTGTTAGGAATTAGTAAATTACATTACGTAAATGATTGGTCTGATGTCTCATGGAAAGTGTTTGGGGCACAAGAACAAAATAATTCTCTATGGTGTAACAAAATATCTCCCATTTCCAACTCGAATAGATTCTTCCTTTTGATTTTCAAATGAATGTTTTTGTCTTGCTTTGAACGATGTACTAATTTTTTGAATCCGGTACCAACCGGTATAATCCCCCCCAGAACAACGTTCTCTTTCAGGCCTTTCAACCAATCAATACGACCTCGTAGAGCAGCTTTTGCTAAAACTCGAGCAGTTTCTTGAAAACTCGCTTCGGATATGAAACTTTGAGTATTCAGAGATGACTTCGTTATTCCCAATAAGATTGCCCGATAACAGATCGCTTCGTCCAAAACACGCCCTGCTCGCTCTGCTCGCAACAATCCAATAAATTCCCCAGGTAAAAAAACATTAGACATTCCATCTTCTGAAACCAAAACTCTTGATGTTACTTGACGTACAATAATCTCTATATGTCTATTATGGATCTGTACCCCCTGGGATCGATAAACCTTTTGGATCTTATTAACCAAAGAGATACGACTTTGGGCTATGGTTAGTTCAGCTCCAATAAAGAATCCCCAGGGGATCCCAAGAATCCTTCGGATACGGTCGTCCCAACCTTCAACTCTTCTTTCGAGGTTCATCGATATTGAATCAATTGAACGAACTTCTAAGATTTGTTCCACTTTTGGAAGACCTTGCGTTATGTCACCAGATCTCGATTTTTCATATATAAATGTAATTAATGTATCTCCTTCATAAAAGGTTTCCCCATAATGGCCATGGACAGTTGCTCCTGGAGTGACCAAATAGGGCTTAGCTGATCTTATAACTAAAGAGTCAACATGAACAATGAAAATTTGACCAGATTTTTTTATGCGTGATCCGTATTTCAATAGACATACATTTTCACAAAGGAATTGTCCAAGGCTAATTATTGTCCATGCCTCTTCACAAGAATCGTGATGGAGAAAACACCAATTCAAATGGAATGAATTCCAAATGATGTTACTGCATGGATCGGGATTATAAATACTACTATTTTCATCTAGGAAACAGTATTGAAATGGAAGTACTTGAAGCACTTGGAAAGTCTGTTGAAATTTTTCAAGTAAAAAATATTTCTTTAAAAAGACTTGATTATAAGTTCTTAAATAGTAAGATGAACGAAAATTTACTATTTTAGGCACAATAGTACCTAAAGGACCCAAAAAATCCCTAATTGGAGTCAGGGGATCCGATTCTTTTGTCGCATTATTATATCTCGAAGTATTGAAGGGGCCAATTCGAAAACAATTGGATGATGACAAAATTATGAAAGATTGGCATTCCTTATTTCGATTCAACAACGTACCAAGAGTTTCCTGATGTTGGGGAAATAATTGAATCTTCGCCTTGGAATCAAAAGGATTTCTATCGGCACGATCTAATTCATTATTGGAAATCAATCCTGAACCTGCCGTATCATACCTTTTTTCGGTATACGAAATAGTGGATTTTACTAACTCAATTCGGATGAAATCACGAAGCAGATCATTTGCCCTTATTTCAACAAAAGAAGCATGAACCTCTTCTTCTATAGAACTCTTTTTTTCTTGTTCTTGGTCCCAAGTCAATACTAAGCAAGCCCGAACTAATTGAATACTTGTGTGAGAAATTCCTCGAATTGACTTGCCATTTCCATAAAGTATATAATTGACAATTCGAAGTTGTACATTATCCTTTTCCTGCAAGAGATCCTGAGAGAAAAGTGTTGCTAAATTTATCCCATCAGCTATTTCATATGTGACTACGGGCCGAACCAAAACAAAATACTTTTTTTTGGTAGGTGTAATTCGTTGGACATAGATCCAATTTTTCAATTTTTTTGATCCTTTAGAATTCTTTTTTTCCATTCCTGGTGGTATCAAAACGCCACTGTGCCTAGATATTTTATCCACCTCTCCAGAAAAATGAATATCTCCAGAAAAGATTTTCAGTTCCATACTTTTTTTTTTTCTCTCCACTCGGACTAATCCACCTACTCGACTTCTTGTATTCATATTTAAAGCAAGTCGTGTATCTACTCCAATGATACTATTGTTCCGGACCATTATGGGCGAAGATCCGGGTAAGATATGCACTTCCTCGGGAATGAAAAAAAAGCGATCTACTTTCATTTGCATTTGGTATTTCGGACTAAATTCTTTTGCTCCTCGATACTCAATAAAATCCTCTTTTTTTACGATTGAATCTACTTCGACAATCCCATATTTAGTAATTCCCGAGCTGCTTCTTCTGTATCGCGGATCATCAAAATAAGCAAGAATACTATTTCTACGTAAAATACCATTTATAGGTATTTTAATCGAAATACCAAAACAGGGTTTTAGTTTCTTTTCTTGTTCTTGATCATATTGTAAGGGAATCACGAATCTATTTCTTCGCTTTTTAGCCAAGGGATTCTCTTGACGAATAGAAGTAGAAGGCTCTATGAGATTCCAATGACCCTTGGATATGATTCGATAAGGTTTTGAATAGTCAAGAATTTCCCTATCTTTTTTACCAAAGGTATCCAACAATTTATGTCTTACTTGATCATTAGTCAGTGAGAGATCAAAGATATATCTTTCTTCGAGAGAAAAAGAATTAGCATTCATTTGATCTTGATCCTTGTGGAGTGAAAAAGACACTATATTGGATCTGCATAGACCTCCTGCTAATATCCATAAATGACTTGTTTTTGGTAATAGATGAACATTACTATATGGATATTCGGGCGCATGATAGCCATCAGTACTCCAGTGCATTTCTCCTTCTGACTCAGAATAAATATGTTTTTGAACCCTTTCTTTAAAATGAAAAGTGGACGTTCCGGCACGAATCTCGGCAATCACTTGTTCTGATTCTACATATTGATCATTTTGAACTAAAATCAAACTTTTTGTTGGAATATTCACATTATGTAGAATATCTCGACTCTCAATAGTTACATACAAGTCTATAAAACATAGAAAAGCAGGATGCCCATGACGGGTACGTGTGGGATGAACCAAATCCTCATCAAATTTGATTTTTCCATTAGAGGGAGCTCGTACATATTCGGCAGTACCACCTGTGAATACTCCGCCGGTATGAAAAGTTCTTAATGTTAGTTGAGTCCCCGGTTCCCCAATTGATTGACCCGCAATAATGCCTACAGCTTCTCCCAACTCGACCAGGTCACCATGAGTAGGACTTCGGCCATAACATAATTGACAG